CAATCAGAAATAATTCTATCATTGATGTATTTTCAATTCAAGATGAATAGATATATCCCATATCTATTTTATCTCTCCCTTTCATTTTTACAGTGTGATTTGTAATACTGTAACGTTCGATATTCATTCTTTTTTTTTTTCGTCCTATCCCCTCCTTTTCAAAATGAAACCAGAATAATGTCTCAATCTAATTTAGATTGTATCTTTATCCTTATCTTATTCTTTTCTTAGGACCGATCCGCTATAATGAAATTAACATAATTTACTATCTATAACTGCTTTAGTTAAGCTTTAAGAAAAATTCTATTTATTCTAATTATAATTTCCAATTGAATTTGATATGATCATATATTATGATTATGATTGATGAAATATTATTTAATAATTTATTAATATTACTTTATTATATTTTATATTTATTATTTTTTTATTTTAATTATTTATAAAAGGAACTTAGCTTAGAACTTCGAACTTCTAGCTATAGAACTCTATTAATTAGTTTAGTTCATATGAAATTAATAGCTAAGATCCGACATTTTCCGGAATTCCTATACAATATTTCTATTTGTTACGCAATTTTTATCTTATGCGAGCCCGCTTAGCTCAGAGGTTAGAGCATCGCATTTGTAATGCGATGGTCATCGGTTCGACTCCGATAGCCGGCTTTTTCTCTATCTATTTTTCCGAGATTGATAATCTCTCCTTTTCTTCAAATAAAATGCTGGATCAGCGATCTATTATGTCGTGGTAACTTGCAATTATTAATAAAAATGGATTAGAGCAATTAGATCTCTACAGAACAAATCATCAAACGGAGCCTCAACTTCCTATATATATATACAAAAAATCTAGATGTTGATACAATTCATTTTTTTGTCGATTTTGCTTTGTTTATCCTTTAGTTCAGTTTAAATTTAGATTTATTGTGTAAAATGAAATTTCAATAAAATAAAAAAAGGAGTCTTTATGTCTCGTTACCGAGGACCTCGTTTTAAAAAAATACGCCGTCTGGGAGCTTTACCAGGACTAACTAGTAAAAGACCTAGATCCGGAAGTGATCTTAAAAACCAATTGCGTTCTGGGAAAAAATCGCAATATCGTATTCGTTTAGAAGAAAAACAGAAATTGCGTTTTCATTATGGTCTGACAGAGCGACAATTACTTAGATATGTACATATCGCTGGAAAAGCCAAAGGGTCAACGGGTCAGGTTTTACTACAACTACTTGAAATGCGTTTGGATAACATCCTCTTTCGATTGGGTATGGCTTCGACCATCCCCGGAGCCAGGCAATTGGTTAACCATAGACATATTTTAGTTAATGGTCGTATAGTGGATATACCAAGTTATCGTTGCAAACCCCGAGATATTATTACTGCGAAGGATAACCAAAGATCAAAAGGTCTGATTCAAAATTATATTGCTTCATCCGCCCATGAGGAATTGCCAAAACATTTGACTATTGACTCATTCCAATATAAAGGATTAGTAAATCAAATAATAGATAGTAAATGGATCGGTTTGCAAATAAATGAGTTGTTAGTCGTAGAATATTATTCTCGTCAGACTTGAACCTAACAAAATTAAGAAAGAAAGGTTCATAGAATTTTGTCCCCTTTTCGCCGAACTAAATAGATCTAAGGGCCTTAATCCATCCGCATTTTTTCACCTATCACAAATGGATCAACAGTAGGATTTTTTTTTCTTTTTTGCTCTTTCCTATTTTATAACCACAATAATTAGGAATAGAGAATTTCTATCAAATAAGGGTCTTATTGCTGGAATAATGGTTTCAATTGTTATTTGATTTGATACATTGTGGTCGATAACATTGGTGAATTAACAGAAACGGAAAGAGAGGGATTCGAACCCTCGGTAAACAAAAGCCTACATAGCAGTTCCAATGCTACGCCTTGAACCACTCGGCCATCTCTCCTACATAATCTTATTATTGACCAGAAACTGAGTGAATAGCGAGTTATTCATATTACTGCAGTACAGGTACGACCGATCACTAGTTCCATAGGAAGAATTCCTTTCCCATTTAATATTTCTCAACAAAAACTTCTCTCATTCATCAGCTACCCCGCGGATCTATTCCAAATTTATGAATCGTCCCATGGATTTTGATATTTCGATTGTATGGCGTGGTGTATACATGTTATGCAAACAGAAGGTATGGTTACTCTACTCTATTTTTTCATGGAATGATTATTCCATTCTTTTTTCTCTTTGGATCATAACCAAATCAAAACTTCTCGAGTTATTAGAATCTGTAGTAAAAAAAGTCCTTGGTTATTTAACTTAGATGAAATAGTAATAGTTCCGCTCATTGGTATACTACAAAAATGGGAATGAAATCAATCTGATTCCAATATCTCATATCTTTCCCAAACAAAAGGGGACAATTTAAGTGGAAAGCCCATATCTATTTAATATCTATTTATTAGAATAAAATTAGTCTGTTTTTATGTTATTTCGTACTGTATAATTCCTTTGCTTTGTTTGTGGGATCATTTTCCCCGAGGGGTAATGAAAAGAATTCTAGAATGGATTGCTAATTATGCCTAGATCTCATATAAATGGAAATTTTATTGATAAGACCTCTTCAATTGTAGCCAATATCTTATTACGAATAATTCCGACAACTTCAGGAGAAAAAAAGGCATTTACCTATTACAGAGATGGTGCGATTTGATTCTTTTTTCTTGTTTTTTTTTAGCCCTCACCTCAGTCTTACGAGAAAGAGACGCGGTTCGGTATAGAAAGAACGAAATTCTTGAAATAAACCTACGCTCGGTGAAGGTGAAGTTTGGAGATAGAACAATTCCTTCTATCGTGTATCCTCGATTGATGCAGCCTCAGATGTTTCAATTGTTGATTTGAGTATTGAGCGAAAGGTTACACCTATGGGTTCTGTATTGCGGGTCAATCCTACACTACATTAGTACCAATAGACGGCATAAGGGAAAAAGCACTACACCTAGGAATCAACAACACAAAAACTTTGTTATAAATTCCCCCTTTCCTTATCGGTATCGGGACTAACAAGAATGGTTGGGACAACAAACATCCATCTCGTTTGTACTTTGGATACCCGTATAACCATCAAAGATCGTTGAAGTGACTAATTCCTGGAAATAGAAGGCGTTGAGAACAAAGAAATTGTTGGAGTTACCATTTATATCTAACACTAATATGATTGGTGTTAAGAAAAAACCTCTTGCGGGAAGGCTGGCTAGAGATTTCTTGTAAAAATACTAGTTCCTTTCAGTTCATAATGAGATGAGAATAGTTCAATTTTTATTCTATGGATTATTCCCCTTAGTACTATGCGCAGAAGGGAGGAGCCGTATGAGATGAAAATCTCATGTACGGTTCTGGAACGGAGATTTTTTGAATAGAATGAACGACCGTAACGGATGTTGGCTCAATCCGAAGGAAATTATGCGGAAGCTTTACAGAATTATTATGAAGCTACGCGACCAGAAATTGATCCCTATGATCGAAGTTATATACTCTATAACATAGGCCTTATACACACAAGCAATGGAGAGCATACAAAGGCTTTGGAATATTATTTCCGGGCACTAGAACGAAACCCATTCTTACCACAAGCTTTTAATAATATGGCCGTGATCTGTCATTACGTGCGACTATCTCCACTATAGAAATAAGGAAAAAAAGCAAAGATCAAATTGGCTAGTAAATACTAGAAAAAATAGGCTTTCTACATAATGCATCGTCCAAAGCAACGATTTTTATCAGCTGTAGCAAGGAAAGAGACTTCACGAGAACCAAAATAGGAAGAAAAAAAAAATGAGTGCAGCCTATATACTATATTCTATGGATAAAGGATCAAATTGATAGAGAAAGCACCGTAAAGATCAATTAGCGAGCTATTGAGTCGATACAGTTAAGAACTGCTTACTTATGTCATGATATGGGACAAAAGTTAGGAATCAACTTATGTAATAGAGTCGATCCACTAAGGTATTGAGCAGCGGTGTAGCATCAGATCCCAAAGATAGTAAGTTCTTTTTTCTTATGGAAAAAAGTCTTTTTCAAAGATTCTATATGAATTCCATATATGAAACCGAGATAGTTACCTTTCAGAAAATTCTAACGATATTGTGGGGATACCTATGCTTCATTCTTCTGAAGGTGGGAGAAAAGATCAAACTGATTCTGATTATTGATCAAAATTAGGGTTTGAAACTTATGTAATTAACTTCTTCTGGTTAACCCAAGAAAAAATGGGATAGGTTTATGAGAAATCTAATTCAGTTAGCATAGGGTAGATTAAGATAGGACACAAAAAGAATCGATTTTGGAGCCGTATGAGATAGGAAACTCTCAAGTACGGTTCTAAGGGAAGGAACCACCTATTCCGACCGGGGAGAACAGGCCATTCTACAGGGTGATTCTGAAATTGCGGAAGCTTGGTCCGATCAAGCTGCTGAGTATTGGAAACAAGCTATAGCGCTTACTCCAGGTAATTATATTGAAGCACATAATTGGTTGAAAATCACGAAGCGCTTCGAATAAAACCACTCTCTTTTTTAATGAATAAAAAAAAATAGGTTTGGTTGTTGGATCCATCAATCAAATAAAATAGATCGTTCCTATGAGAAGATCTAATCAAGAATTTCATTATATCTCTTCCTTCTGCATTATATTTTGTACGGTATCTCATAGGGATAAATGATATGGATACAGTATAGAATAGAACTAATAAAGTAAAGCTAATAAAAAATACTAAATATAGATAAGATATCAGAATGATTTTATCTTATTAATTCTAATGAATGATCTTGTGATTTGTAATAAAGTAATGTGATTTGTAATAAAGTAATAAGATATTATGTTCCATGTAAGTAGATCCATATAGGTACTTATACCTTCATTCAGATATAAATACACTAGGTTTAGGTTGCGCAAAAAAATAGTTTTTTCGTCACGCCGGGAAAGGATTTTCCAAGGTAAAAGGGTCCGTTGGG